AAAAAAAAATTTTGGCTGGTAATTACTCCAAAAAAGACTATCAATTCTGCAACAAACCCACTCATACCCGGTAATGCAAGAGAGGCCATTGAAAAGCTGCTGAACATCGTGAATATTTTTGGCATTGGGATAGCTATTCCGCCCATTTCGTCAAGATAAGCAAGACGTATTCTATCATAACTCGTTCCTGCCAAGAAAAAGAGTGCAGCACCAATAAATCCGTGAGAGATTATTTGTAAAATGGCTCCGTTGAGTCCGGTATCCGTTATAGAACCTATTCCTATAATTATAAAACCCATATGAGATATCGAAGAATATGCTATTCTTTTTTTTAAATTACGTTGACCAGAAGATGCTGAAGCTGCATAGATTATTTGCATTGTGCCTATTATCATTAACCAAGGAGAAAATAGTGAATGCGCGTGAGGCAATAATTCCATATTGATACGAACCAACCCATATGCTCCCATTTTTAGTAAAATTCCAGCAAGAAGCATACAAGTACTGTAATGTGCTTCTCCATGAGTATCTGGTAACCAGGTATGTAGGGGAATAATCGGCAATTTGACAGCAAAAGCAAGAAAAAATCCAATATAAAATAGTATTTCTAATGCCACAGGATACGATTGATTAGCTAATGTTTCAAAATTTAATATTGGTTCATTAGAACTATATAAACCGATACCCAAAATTCCCATTAACAAAAAAACGGACCCGCCCGCAGTGTACAAAATAAATTTTGTAGCTGAGTACAAACATTTCTTTCCTCCCCACATGGATAGAAGTAAATAAACGGGAATTAACTCTAACTCCCACATGATGAAAAAGAGTAAGAGATCTCGAGAAGAAAATAATCCTATTTGAGCGCTGTACATTGATAACATCAAGAAATGAAATAATCGAGAATCCCGAGTAATTGGAAAAGCCGCCGAAGTAGCTAAAGTAGTGATGAATCCCGTGAGTAAAATGGGTCCTATAGAAAGTCCATCTATTCCTAATTTCCAGTGGAAATCAAAAAAATCAATCCATTTATAATCTTCAACTAGTTGGATTAATGGATCGTCCCATTGGAAATAATAACAGAATGCATAGGTGGTTAACAGAAGTTCTAATATACATATACACACAGTATACCAGCGTATTATTCTATTTCCTCTATGTGGAAGAAAGAAAATTAAAGAACCCAAAAATATCGGAAAAAATACAATTATTGTTAACCAAGGAAAATTATTCGTGGTAAAGACAAGATACACTTAGACCAGAAAACCCGTACTCGAACAAAATAAAAAAAAAATATTTTATTTTGAGCACGGGTTTTTATCGATAAAAAAATCAAATGAATTCAAGTGGAATTTTGTTTTCTGGAAGGTATCAATAAGCTAGACCCATGCTACGGGTTGTTTCGTGCCATAAATAAACGCGAACGCTCAAGAAATCCGTTGGACAGGCAGATTCACATCGCTTACAACCAACACAATCTTCTGTTCTTGGAGCAGAAGCAATTTGCTTAGCTTTACAGCCGTCCCAAGGTATCATTTCTAATACATCTGTGGGGCAAGCTCGGACACATTGAGTACATCCAATACATGTATCATAAATTTTTACGGAATGTGACATTGGATCTATACATTTTTGAATGTCATAAATTTTCGATCTAGTAAATGGAGTAAACTTAATAAAAAAATTCTATTTAGTTACCAGACGAATCAATGGGTTACTATAATTTTTTTATAATCAATCTAGAAATAGATTGACTTATGTTCTGAGAGAGAGCCAAGATACTTTGAGTTCTTTAATGTTTTTGTAAATATAATTTGATTTCTATCTTACCCCCCAAATATACTAAGCCAAATTAATTGATAAATAGTAAATATATCTAATTAATACTATTTATTCAACAAATTTGATTGGTTAATACGAATTGATTTTCTGTTACGATAAATTGACGAAACAATAGCCAATCCAATAGCCGCTTCAGCAGCTGCAATAGCTATAACAAAAATGGAGAAAATAGTTCCTTTTAATTGACGATTATCAAAAAAATCCGAAAATGTTACAAAATTCATATTAACTGCATTTAATATAAGTTCAAGACACATAAGTGCTCGAACCATATTTCGACTCGTGATCAATCCATAAATACCGATAGAAAATAAATAGGCACTCAAAACAAGTACATGTTCGAGCATGATTAATTAACTCCTTATCAATCTCAATTCAGTTCAATATGAACAATAATTCAACCAATTTGATTAACTAAAATATAACAAATAGGTAATATAATATATTGTTAATAGATTGAAGTAAAAGGGTTTCTATTTTAATTTTCGACATGAATTACAATAGAATGGAAGAGAAGTAAATGTGATAATACAAAACCTAAAACAAAGTTTGAGCTGAATTACTATTTCGAAATATTTATTATTGACGAGCTACAGAAATTGCACCTATTAAAGCAACTAAAAGGATTATTGAAATGAGTTCAAATGGAAGAAAAAAA